GGAAATTTCCAATTGAGAAAAAAAGTGATACTTAGTATTATTAGAATTAAGTCCCAGGCCTTATGCTTATGTCATGTCAATTGCGAAATATCTCGTTTGTTGTAACACTTCCTAAAAAACTATTCCATTGGACTAACAATGGGAAGGAAGAAGGCGAGTCGTTCTGCTAATTCCCCATTCTCCAACCAGTCCTTCCCATGGGTTAGTGTCCCACCAAATAATTGGAGGAGTGAAATCCTAATCGAATTCAAAAAAAGCAGTAAGTCCAAGGAAATAAACTAATAAAAAATACGTATTTTTTTTTTTTCGGATTAAACAAAGGGATTCGCAAATAAAAGTGCTAACGCTACAACCAGTCCATAAATTGTTAAAGCTTCCATAAAAGCCAGACTAAGCAATAAAGTACCTCGTATTTTTCCCTCCGCCTCGGGCTGTCTCGCGATCCCTTCTACAGCTTGGCCCGCAGCAGTACCTTGACCAACCCCAGGTCCAATAGAAGCAAGCCCGACGGCCAAACCAGCAGCAATAACGGAAGCGGCAGAAATCAGTGGATTCATGATAAGTTCCTCACACCAAAATAAGTAAATAGTTAATGATACAATCAACCAATAAATTATGACTTAATTATTCCATCGCTAAGATCTATACAGTCTTAGGAAATAAGAACTCGGAATTGAAGTAATAATATTATTATTGAATCATCAGAACGGCTTCGATATTTCTTTTTTAGTTTTTATTCACAGAATTTTTTTGAATCCATACCATTCTTTTTGAATTTTTCGTTTTTTCTTATTTTCTTGATTGAATCTCTTTATTCAATAGTCACTTTATTTTATTCATTTAATATTCAATTCACAACTACAAAGGAAATGGAGGGGATTCCATTGGAATTACTATCTAAATTCACAGTAATAGAGCCGCTTAGATATTACATATATAACTAATTAATATCTAATATTACATATACATGTGTTTCTTGGATAACGTAAATCAACCATTCATATCTTACATTCAATCGGATTATAGAATCATTCTTCGAAACATTCACAAGAGTTGTCTTATACTAATTAGAGTACATACATCTAGTTCGGCCCCCCCTAACCAATCCATTTTTTTTTTTATAAATTTGAATTTAGTTTTTTGTAAATCTTTATTTTTTCTTTTTTTACTCGCCGACGCAGGTACAATCAATCTACATGGACAAATTCGTTAGATCGAATCGTTGCATCGAAATAGAAGTATTTGATTGATCTAAGTTCAGGTAATTTATTATTTATTAAAATCCTCTTTTGGTCAACCGTTTAATTGGATGAAATCAACTTGAATGGGAATTTTTCTATATAACCATCTTTTTTAAAATAGCACACTAGAATACTATAAGTATTACAATCCTAATTATTATTCAGATTATGATTACTAATATCTAATAATATTGAATATTGGAATTAAATGAACAAAACAATATAAAGATAGTATTCATTGGGGGGGGGATAAATAGACCGAACTGGAATTTTAGGAAAAAGATCTTTTCGATCTCTTTCCTTTTTTTTACTTCCCCTTTTGTTTGTTGCAATTCCCTAATACCGCTAATATCTTATTTTTGACTATTACTTCTATACTTTATATAGTTTATATTTATATAATTTATCTATTTATTTTTATATATTATGCTCCTTAAGCAGATTATCTTGATACGCACATATATTGCGTAAGGCTTAAACTAAAAAAAGACTATTTCGAAAACTAGTCAATGATGACCCTCCATGGATTCGCCTATATAAGCCGCAGCTAAAGTTGCAAAAATAAGAGCTTGAATACCGCTTGTAAATAATCCAAGTAACATGACGGGTATAGGAACCACTGAAGGTACTAAAGAAACAAGAACAAGAACTACTAATTCATCAGCTAATATATTTCCGAAAAGTCGAAAACTAAGTGATAGGGGTTTTGTGAAATCTTCTAAAATATTAATGGGTAAAAGGATTGGAGTTGGTTGAATGTATTTACCAAAATAACCTAATCCTTTTTTACTAAGACCCGCATAGAAATATGCTACTGACGTGAGTAAAGCTAAAGCAACAGTAGTATTTATATCATTTGTAGGCGCGGCTAATTCCCCATGAGGTAACTGTATGATTTTCCAAGGTAAAAGAGCACCCGACCAATTCGAAACAAAAATAAATAGAAACAAAGTTCCAATAAAGGGAACCCATGGACCGTATTCTTCGCCAATCTGAGTTTTGCTCACATCTCGAATGAATTCAAGAACATATTCGAAGAAATTCTGACTGTCAGTAGGAATGGTTTGTGGATTACGAACAGCTATAATGGCTGAACCTAATAAGATAGCAATTACAACCCAAGAAGTAATAATTACTTGGGCATGGACTTGAAAACCTCCTATTTTCCAATAGAAATGTTGGCCGACTTCCACACCGGATATATCGTATAAGCCTTTTAGTGTGTTGATATAACATAATAGAACATTCATATTGCCCTCTGAAAAAAATAGAACTTTAAAAAGAATTATTTGGATTCAACCTTCTCTTTTTTCGACTTGCCTAGTTGACTTATATATATTTGTATACCAATTAATTACATAATATCCCTAGTTACTTGTATCTCTTTTAGGAATCATAACCGATTTCATAAATCTATGGAGTTCCCAAAAGAATTTTTTTTATTTTATTATTCATTATTAATATGAATCAAGGATTTCGTATATAACTAGAACGACCCTCACAAATTGCAAATACTAATTTGTTAAGAATTAATCGGATTGAAGCTATCGCATCATCATTTGCTGGGATCGAAATATCAGCGAGATCTGGGTCACAATTTGTATCGATTAAACAAATCGTTGGAATTCCCAAAATCATACATTCTCGAAGAGCCGTATATTCTTCTTGCTGATCAACGATTATTACAATATCGGGTAATCCAGTCATATATTTGATCCCGCCCAGATATGTTTGCAAGTGAGATAATTGTCTCTTCAACATAGCTGAATCTCTTTTCGGAAGACGATTGAGTCTCCCCATCTTTTGTTCCGTTCTCAAGTCCCTGAACTTATGAAGTATCGTTTCCGTAGTATACCAATTCGTTAACATACCGCCTAGCCATTTTTTATTAACATAATGACAACGGGCCCTTATTGCAGCCCGTGCTACTGAATCGGCTGCTTTATTTTTGGTACCAACAATTAAGAATTGCTTTCCCCTACTTGCTGTATCAAAAACTAAATCACAAGCTTCTGATAAAAAACGGGCAGTTCTAATAAGATTTATAATATGAATACCTTTACGCTTTGAAGAGATATAAGGTTCCATTCTAGGATTCCATTTACTAGTACCATGACCAAAATGAACTCCTGCTTCCATCATTTCTTCCAAATGGATGTTCCAATATCTTCTTGTCATTTATTTATCCACACCTCCTTTCTTTTTATTAAAAAAAAAGAGAGACGAGGTGCCCTGAAATAGAAATAAATAATTGTTCCGATGGAACCTTCGTTTCTACCTCTAACGGATATTGGCCATTGATACACGATTCAAACCATTAATATTAATTTCTTTCTATTCTATTTGTTATTTTATTATCTTTATTACTATATACCAAATAAAAATAAAAAAAAAAATGACCGCAAATACAAATAGCTAAAAAGAAAGGGGGTGAATCCGCTCTTAGGAATCATTCAACCCTCGAAATGATTGTCTCAGTGTATCGTGTAAATTCCTTGAAATGAAAAAATCAAATAATTCTCTGTGGTGGAACAAAATATCTCGCATTTCTGCCTCGAATAGTTTATTGTTTTTGGTTTCCAAAGGAATGTTGGTATGTTGCCTTGAACGTTGCACTAATCCGTTGAATCCCGTACCAACGGGTATCATCCCCCCTAGAACAACGTTCTCTTTCAGACCTTTCAACCAATCGATACGACCCCGGAGAGCGGCTTTTGCTAAAACTCGAGCAGTTTCTTGAAAACTTGCTTCGGATATAAAACTTTGAGTATTTAGAGATGCTTTCGTTATTCCCAATAAGATAGCTCGGTAACAGATCGCTTCTTCCAAAGCGCGCCCTGTTCGTTCCGCCCGCAACAATTCAATCAGTTCTCCGGGTGAAAAAACATTAGACATTCCCTCTTCTGAAACCAACACTTTTGATGTTATTTGACGCACAATAATTTCTATATGTCGATTATGAATCTGCACCCCCTGAGATCTATAAACTTTTTGGATCTTATTAACCAAAGAGATACGCCCTTGCACTATAGTTAGCTCAGCACCAATCAAGAATCTCCAAGGAATTCCAATAATTTTTGTTATACTCTTGTTCCAACCCTCAATTCTCTTTTCTAGGTTCATCGATATTGAATCAATCGAACGCACTTCTAACACTTGTTCCACTTTTGGAAGACCTTGCGTTATATCCCTAGATCTCGATTTTTCATATATAAATGTAACTAATGTATCTCCTTCGTAAAGGATTTCTCCATAATGGCCATGAACGGTTGCTCCCGGAGTGGCCAAATAAGCTTTAGCTGATCTTATTACTACAGAGTCAACTTGAACAATTAGAACTTGACCCGATTTTAAGTGCGGTCCGTTTTTGGCTATACATAAATTTTCACAAATAAACTGCCCAAGGCTAATTATTCTAGACGCTTCTTCACAATAATTATGATGGAGAAAATTCCAATTCAAATTGAATGGATTCAAAACGATGTTACCGCGCGGATCGGGATTACTATAAATAGAAACCCTACCATTTTCATCCATTAAATAATATTTAAGCACTTGAAAAGTCTGTTTGAAATTGTCAAGTTGTAAATATTTAGTTACCGAGATCTGATTATAAGTTATTAAATGGTAAAATGAATAAAAATGCGCAATTTGAGGGGTTCTTCCTAATCCTAAAGGTCCCAAGGAATTCCTAATTGGAATTAGACTATCTCTTTTCATTGATTCTTTTTTTATTACATCATTGTAATATTTTACATC